TGCCCAAATCCTCCTACATTAGGATTACTCGTTAATGGTTGATCAAGTTTGATAGATTCACCCTCTGAAACAAGAAGCTCTGGTCCTGGAGGAATAATATCAATCACCTCACGTCCATCCAAGGTATCCGCTATGTTTATTTCATATCCGCCCTTTTCTTTTCGTACAATTTTTTTAACTATCCCTGCTGCTGTGGAATTATAAACGGTATTATTACTCTTGCTTCCGTCAGGATAAATCTGGCCCCTTCCCCTGTTTCCACCTACATATATCGGATATTTTAAGAAGTGAACATCTTTATTATTAGCTGGGTCCGGGGAAAGAATAGGAAAGGTAATTTCACTATATTTTTGCCCAGGAACAGGGCCTATCACAAGAATATTTTTTTTATTGGGGCGATAGCTCTGAAAAAAAAGATTGCCCATTTTTTCTTTCATCTCTGGAGAAATACGATCGGGTGGGGCTAATTCAAACCCTTCGGGTAAAATAAGAACAGCTCCCACATTCAAACCTCCCTTTTTGCCGTTAGCAAGAACTTGTTTTAATTGCATATCATAAGGAATTCGAACAACTGCTTCAAATACTGTATCTGGAAGGACTGCTTGCGGAACCTCAATATCCACGGGCTTATTAGCTAAATGGCAATTGGCACATACAATACGCCCAGTCGCTTCTCGTGGATTTTCATAACCTTGCTGTGCGAAAATGGGATATGCATTCGAAATAGATGACCAAGTAATTATGTATATCATGAGCGATATGGAAATGGATCGAGTAATCTGGTCTTTTAGCCAAGAAAAGGTATTTATAGTTTGCATGGTCCAATCATTGATTCCGAAAATTTCTACAATAAATTGGGTAGGTTGCTAATATAGTTCCCTATCCGCGATTCTGGTATTTACTTTAACTTATGAATTGACTGAAAGAATATTACTGAAATAGGGGAGGAACCACCCGCCTTAGATGGGTACAAATAGAAAAGAGGAAGTACAATTTTTAATGCTTTGATTCGGTACAAAGTAAGAAACATTCTATCGAATTCAAAATTTCTAAATTCGAATTGTATTTCTATTCGTATACCCTTTTTTCTTCTTTTCAGTCATTCATTGAATGATAAATCACTACAAGCGACGGGGATACACGATTTAAATAACGGAAAATCCAATATTTCAAAATTGTATCTAGAATGACTGGAAAAGTAGAAACAAGGCCAGATATAATTTGATCATTATGGGCAAATCCAAAATCTTTGTAGATAAAGCCAATCATTAGCTCCCAACCGTGGGGTGAATGAAATCCGATACATAAATCAGTTAATAAAAGAATGGAAAAAGCTTTTATTGTATCGCTTAAGTTATATAAGAATTCCTGAAACCTAGAGTTAAGAAGAATAAGTTCTTTATTTCCCAGAATAGAATAACCGCTTAGAATAAAGAAACAAATTAAATTTGTCGAGAAGTGCAAAACCATATGGATACAATCCTCATTGTGCATCTTCATCAATTGAATTGTTTCATTATGGATTCCTCTACAAAGTTTTGGTAGATGTGTTTCCGGGTATTCCTTTATCATTTCGTCCAACAAGTGGAGTTCCTTTAATTCGATAAATCTTTCTAGAAAACCCTTTTCTTGAATATCATTCAAAAAAGTTTCAGATTGTTTAGTATTCCACCAATTAGTAATCCAAGAGTTCAGACTTTTTTGAAATGATAGAGAGATCCACCAGGGTAAAAATACTATAGATACAAGATATAGAAAAGGAATAAATGCTCTCTTTTTTTCCATCTTTTTTCATCTATAAATTGTTAATGAACCCGCCACCTTCGTCGGTTTTATGCGACCTAATATTTCTATCAAACATGAACGATTCGAATCTATCGAATTTGTGAATCTATTCTTTGTTTTTTTATGAAAAAAGTCCACTTCGAATAAATAATATAATAAAAAAAGATGAATACGCGATTGAATTAAGTCGACTTCCATCCAAAAACCCGTTATTTGTTTGTATTTGTAGACAAAAAGGTTTCTCCCTTCGGTTGTTCCATATATGCCTACTTTCACTTAAGTGGAGTTATGATGAAATTTTCGTTAAGGCATGTCTTAGAAAAAGAGTATTCTAGATTTTTTTATTTTACTCCAAGTTAAAAAACATTCATCATTTCAGTTCATTTTTCAAAATACTTCAATTGGTACACGTAAGAAATAGGCCAATTCAGCAGCTTTTTGTTCAATTTCTCGTGGAGTCAAATTCTCATCCGTACGAGTCAAAGGGATGGCTCCTTGGCCTCTGATTTCCAGATAAAGGACCCGACGAGTATAAATACCCTCTTTAAGTTCTATTCGAATAGACTGAATATCTTTTATAAAATATCGGAAGAAGATGCGACGGTTTTTTCCAGGAAATCCCCAACGAAAAATATATACTATTCCTTCTTTTCTATCGAATCGATCATAACCACTACCTACATTCCACGAAATTGTACACCACAAATAGGAGCTAATAAAGAGACCTGCGATCCCATAGAAAGACATCACGATTCCTTGTGGAAAAAAAAGAATTTGTTGGGTAGGAAATAAAGATATCAAATTCCTACCAAGATAGCTGGAAATTCCAACCAATAAGAACCCTAACGAACCTAACAAAAGGATAAAGGCCCAGCAGAAATTACTTATTTTTCGAGATCCTGTTATAAGTTCTATCCATATACGTTCTGATCGCCAATTCATACTCGATCTGGTTGCATTTAATTTGAATTGAAAGAATACCCAAAATTATTTGTACTTTCTTTACCCTGTCTTATTTCCGATATAACTCTCATCAACTAGTACTATTCGGATGTCAAGTGTGTTTCACTTTATATTTAAATATCTAACGATTTCTATTTTATTTTTAGTTAGATCAAAATAAGAAAGTCTACCCATATGTCGTTATCTTTCCACATACATAGGGGCTCGTTCATTTATGTTCGGAAGAAATTACGTGGTATAGGTATACCATTCTGCTAACTATATAGCTGTGTTATGATTCACGTCTAAGTCTTGAAAAAGAAGATTTGGACTAAAAGATCTAAACAATCTTATTTTTTTGAACATGAAGAAATAAAGAAGCCATTGCAATTGCCGGAAATACTAGGCCTACTAAAGGCACAAAAATAGAGGGAAAGTTCATAGTTGTCATAGAATGGGTACCTCGATTTACTATAAATAATGTAATTGTACCTGTTTGTTATATTTTTTTGTTGTTATTATGTTATTATATTAATTAATTAATTAGAATTCTATAGAATGAGTTTGAGTTATAGTATAGAATAAGTACAAGGAATGGAGAACGAAAAAAAAAAATGGGTTTTCTACGTATAATATATGATAATCGACTTTCCTTTATTATTCTTTATCTTTTTTATTTCTTTTGCTTCGACTAATTCAATGAAATTCCATTTCCAAAGGATTCTTTAGAGTCTGATTCATAAGAAATAAAGATTACCAAAAAATTGCGAAAGATGCAAAAAGAGATTTTTTAATTCTATATATACATATGTAAGTGTACGAAGGGAACATGATATTTTTTTATTTTACGAATTTAACAGAGGGAAAAGGAAGAAGTCGTTCTTTTATCTTGTTGATCGGGGTTTCCTAATTAGGAATCGGAAATCAAAAAAATATTGATAATTATTCACATTTTTTTTTTATTATTACTTTTTTTTGAATAAAAAAATACTTTTTGACATTGACACAAATAAAATAATTGACCTCAATCCTCGACTTTATTTTGATTCAAAGGAAAAAAAGAATGCAGCTGAAATAACTCACTTAGAACGCCTTTTAAAAGATTACGGGGTACGATTAGATCGAATAAACCCTTATGGAATAAAAATTCGGCTGTCTGGGAACCTTCCGGCACTGTCTTATTCAATGTTTGTTCAATTACTCTTTTACCCGCAAATGCAATGTAGGCGTTAGGTTCTGCAATAATGATATCTCCCAACATACCAAAACTGGCTGTTACCCCACCAGTAGTAGGAGATGTAAGGATTGATACATAGAATAACTTTTTATTTGATTGATAATCATATAAAACAGACGAGATTTTAGCCATTTGCATTAAGCTCAAGCTTCCTTCTTGCATGCGTGCCCCTCCGGAAGCACATACTATGATAAGGGGTAGGGATTTATTGGCAGCATACTCAATCAACCGGGTAATTTTTTCCCCTACTACAGATCCCATACTACCTCCCATAAACTGAAAATCCATAACCCCGATTGCTACAGGAATACCGCTTAGTTGACCTATACCTGTTTGAACAGCTTCAGTTAAACCTGTCTTTCTTTGATAAGAATCAATACGATCTTTATAAGCTTCTTCCTCCGAATGAAATTCAATAGGATCCATGGAAATCATATCTTCATTCATAGGATTCCAAGTACCCGGATCAATCAGAAGTTCGATTCTATCTGAACTACTCATTTTCAAATGATATCCACATTGTTCACAAATACTCATTTTTGACTTAAGCAATTTCTTATAATTTAATCCATAACAATTTTCGCATTGAACCCACAAATGCCTATATTTTTGAGTTCCATCAAGATTATTAGAACTTTCTGTTTTAGTTAAATTACTATCAGGAATGATAGTTCTTTTACTTAAACTTTCATTCCCATTTTGACTTTCATTTTGAATGAAAGTCAAAATGAAAGTCAAAATGGAACTGTCACTGTAATTGTCACTACCACTTAGGATGGAACTCCCAACGCGGATTTGAGAATGAAGATAATTGTCAATGCAATTATTAATGTGATTATTCCAACTATCTTTAGTATAATACATGGAAAGATCATCATAAATATCGCTACTCTTAGAGCTAGAGTTCAGATAACTTAAATTCCAATAATTGGAAAAAGAACTTTGCAGTTCACTCCGAGAAGAATGATCGTTGTCAATTTCAAAAATTTGATTTTCAATATCAAAATATAGGGAATAACTGTCCCCCATACTATCT